ATTTATTTATTTGGATATAATTGAAAAAAAGATTAGATTGTGTAATAATGAGACTCAAAAAGAATATGTTCCTAAAATACACGACCCTTTCTTGAACGGACCCCCTCGCGGACAAATCAAAAAATCATTTTTATTCTCAATCATAAAAACTTCTATAAAACATTACATAGAGACAATTTGGATAAATAAGATTCATGGAATCCTTCTTACTACCAATTACATAGAATTTGCCCGGAAAGTCAATCTATTTGATAGCCTTTTTGATAGAAAATCATTATCAACAGAAATTAGTTATTTCTTAAACTTCGTTAGTAAGTTTGCAGTAAAATCAACATCCAATTTCAATTTGAAAGGAATTTTTTTATTTCCTTTTTTATTTTCAGAAAAGAAACAAGTAAAAATTGATTCAGAAGATCGAATAAAAATTTATAAATTTTTATTTAATGCAGTTATAATGGATCACAAGGATAAAAAAATTAGAGAAAAATATATTGGAATAAAAGAAATCAATAAAAAAGTTCCCCGCTGGTCATACAAATTAATCAACGAACTAGAACAGGAAGAAGAAGAAACTAATGAAAGTTTGTCAACAGATCCTCAAATTCTTTCAAGAAAAGCTAAACGTGTCGTCGTTTTGACTGCTATTCCGGAGAATACCGATTTTTATACTACTAAAAAAAAGATTAATAATCCTCTTCAAACCGAAGAGATGGCTTTCATAAATTATTCAATACACTCAGATTTTCGTCGAGATATAATAAAAGGCTCTGCACGAGCTCAAAGACGTAAAACTTTTATTTGGGAACTGTGGCAAGCAAATGTGCATTCCCCCCTTTTTTTGGATAGACTAGACAAACCCCTTCTTTTTTCTTTTGATATCTTCGAGCTGAGTAAAATAAATTTTCTAAATTGGATTTGGAAAAAGAATGAATTAAAAATTTCGGATTATACAAAAGAAAAGACAAAACAAAGTGAAAAAAAAGAGGAGGAGGGCAAAAGACAAGGGAAAACTGGTATAGAATTTGATATAGAAATGACAGAAGTAGCAGAAGCTTGGGAGAATGGTTTTTTTTCTCAATTAATGAGGAGTTTTCTATTAATAATCCAATCCATTTTTAGAAAATATATTCTATTACCTTCATTAATAATAGTTAAAAATATTGTTCGTATATTATTATTTCAAGTTCCCGAATGGTCCGAGGATTTAAAGGATTGGAATAAAGAAATGCATATTATATGCACCTATAATGGCATTCAATTAGCAGAAAACGAATTTCCGAAAAATTGGGTAATAGACGGTATTCAGATAAAGATCTTATTTCCTTTTCGGCTTAAACCTTGGCACAGATCTAAATTACGATCCCCTCATAAAGATTCAATTAAAAAGAAAAATAAAGGACAAAAAAATGATTTTTATTTTTTAACAGTTGCCGGAATGCAAACCGAACTTCCCTTTGGTTCTCCCCGAAAACAACTTTCATTTTTGGAACCTGTTTTTAAAGAATTCGAAAAAAAAAAATTAAAATTGAAAAAAAAAAGTTTTTTAGTTTTAAAAATTTTAAAAGAAAGAACAAAATCTTTTCTAAGTGTATTATTTCTAAACGTATCAAAAGAAATAAAAAAATGGGTTATCCAAATAAAAGAATTTTCAAAAATAAACCAAATTCTATTATTTGGATTGAAAAAAATAGAAATATATGAATTGAGCGAAACTAAAAAAGAAACAAATTGGGTAATCCCTAATAAAACGATTCCCGAATCGCCGAGTCAAATTCCATTCTTGGATTATGAAACTTACTCATTGACAGAAAAAGAAATTAAAAATCTAACTAATAGAACAAACACAATCATAAATCAAATAGAAAAAATAAAAAAAGACAAGAAAAGAGGATTTATAACTCGAGGGACAAAGATTAACCCTAACAAAATAAATTATGAAGATAAAAGATTAGAATCACCAAAAAATATTTGGCATATATTAAAAAGAAAAAATATTAGATTACTTCGCAAATCCCATTATTATTTTCATTTTTTTATTGAAAAAATATACATAAATATCTTTCTGCGTATCATTAATATACCTAGAATCAACGCACAGCTTTTTATTGAATTAACAAAAAAAAAAATTAATAAATACGTTTACAATAATGAAGCAAATCGAGAACGAATTGATAAAACAAATCCAAGTATAATTAACTTTATTTCGATTCTAAAAAGGTTACTTTATATTAATAAGAATTCACATATTTGTTTGGACTTATCTTACTTGTCCCAAGCATATGTATTCTACAAATTATCACAAACCCAAGCCAATAACTTATATAAGTTAAGATCTATCTTTAAATATTACAGAACACCCTTTTTTATTAAGAATGAAATAAAAGAGTATTTTGTTGGAACGCAAGAAATATTTGATTTCGAATTGAGACAACATAAGAACCTTCCAAATTCTCTAATTAATGAATGGAAAAACTGGCTAAAAAGTCATTATCAATATGATTTATCTCAGATTAGCTGGTTGAGATTAGTACCAAAAAAATGGCGAAATACAGTCAATGAATATCAATGCCGTATGATTAATAATAAAGATTTAGACAAATGTGACTCATATGAAAAAAACCGATTAATTCGTTATGAAAAAAAAAAAATTTTTGAAATAGATTCATTACTAAATCAAAAAGAAAATTTTAAAAAACAATATAAATATGATTTTTTTTCATATAAATCTATTAATTATGAAGATAAAAAAGACTTATATATTGATGAAATGCCATTACAAGTAAAGAATAAACAAGAGATTTCTTATACTTATAATACGTCTAAATACAAACCATTCGGCATGATGGAAAATATCCTTATCAATAATTATCTAGTAGAAAATGATAGTATAGATAGAGAAACAAATCTGGATCGAAAATATCTTGATTGGAAAATTATAAATTTTTGTGCTAGAAATACGAATGATATTAAGGCTTGGGTCGATATTGATACTGTCCCCAACAGAAATAAAAATACTAAGACTGGGATTAATAATTATCAAATAACCGATAAAATTGATAAGAAAGGTCTTTTTTATCTCACGATTCATCAAGATCCAAAAATTCACCCATTCAATCAAAAAAAATCTTTCGTGGATTGGATGGGAATGAATGAAGAAATACTAATAAGTCGCCCCATATCGAATCTAGAACTTTGGTTCTTTCCAGAATTTGTGATACTTTATAATACATATAAAATAAAACCTTGGGTTATACCAATTCAATTTCTGCTTTTCCATTTTAATGTAAATAAAAATGTTAATAAACATAGAAGCACCATTCAAAAGAAAAAAAGAGATATTTTTATATTCTCGAATGAAAAAAAAACTCTTGAATTAGGAAATCAAAATCAAGGAGAAAAAGAATTCGCGGACCAAGCTGATCTTGAATCAGCTCTATCAAACCAAGAAAAAGATGTTGAAGAAGATTATACAAGCTCATACATGAAAAAACGTATAAACAAAAAACAATACAAAAATAACACAAAAGAAGAGCTCGAGTTCTTCCTAAAAAGGTATTTGCATTTTCAATTGAGATGGGATGATTCTTTAAATCAAAAAATGATGAATAACATCAAAGTATATTGTCTCCTTCTTAGAATGAGAGATCCAAGAGAAATTGTTCTATCTTCTATTCAAAGGAAAGAAATGAATCTGGATATTATGATGGCCCAGAAGGATTTAACTTTTACGGATACAGAATTAATGAAAAAGGGAATATTGATCATCGAACCAGTTCGTCTATTTGTAAAAAATAAGGGACAATTTATTATATATCAAACCATCGGTATTTCGTTGCTTCATAAAAGTAAACACCAAAGTAATCAAAAATACCTAGAAAAAAGCTATGTCTATGTTGATAAGAATAACAATAATTTTTCTCAATCCATTGCAATACATCACAAAATGATTGAAAATATAGACAAAAATAATAATAATTTGCTTGTTCTTGAAAATATTTTATCCCCGAGGCGTCGTAGAGAATTGAGAATTCTAATTTCTTTCTATTCTAGGAATAGAAAAAATATCCATAAAAATACAGTATTTTGCAATGGAAATAAGGTAAAAACTTGCGATCAAGTTTTGTCGAAGAAAATCAGAAATATTGATAAAGATAAAAATAAACTAATTAAATTAAAGTTATTTCTTTGGCCCAATTATCGATTAGAAGATTTAGCTTGTATGAATCGCTATTGGTTTGATACCAATAATGGGAGTCGTTTCAGTATGACAAGGCTTCATCTGTATCCACGGTTGAAAAATGATTAATGGTACATTTTTACTAGATTTCTGTACCATATCGAGTATATGAAGACAAAGAAACAAACATACCCATTATCTTATATTTCATTATGATACACGATACTAATTTAATTTTATGTAGCATTATATTAATTCGATGTAAAATGAATAAAAATATTTTTATTCATTTTTATGAGTACACAAGTCGACCAGACTTTTATATAGGAATAGTACATCTTATTCGAATCTACTTTTTATTTTAAAATAAAAAGTAGATTGATTATTTATTAAGTACTAAAGCAAGTAATTTTATTTGACAAAATTAAGAATTCTTAATGAAATTCCTATTATTATGTATATCAAACAAAAAATGAGCGGCATTATTATTACTGATTAAGAAATATATATATATATCGATAAAAATATCTAAAAAAAAAAATAGGGGCGATTCCTTTGTATGATAAATAATTATCATAATTATAATTCAGTGGTAAATAATTATAATTCAGCCATCTCAATTATTTCGAAAGAAGAAAAAAAAAAAAAAGAAAACACCGGATCTGTTGAATTCCAAGTATTGAGTTTCACCAATAAAATAAGAAAACTTACTTTACATTTGAAATTGCACAGAAAAGACTATTTATCTCAAAGAGGTCTACGTAAAATTCTGGGAAAACGTCGCCGGCTGCTGTCTTATTTGTCAAAGAAAAATAGAGTACGTTATAAATACTTAATTAATTGGTTGGGTATTCGGGAATAAAAATTCGTTAATTTGAAGAGTCATTTTTTTATTATTTGATTTATTAGATCGTGAATTTTGATGAATTTTTTTTTTGTTTTCCGCAATTCATGGAAGAATAAATCGAGGAAAAACTTATGAATATACCAGCTACAAGAAAAGATCTCATGATAGTCAATATGGGCCCCCATCACCCATCAATGCATGGTGTTCTTCGACTCATCGTGACTTTGGACAGTGAAGATGTTATTGACTGTGAACCAATATTGGGTTATTTACACAGAGGGATGGAAAAAATTGCGGAAAACCGAACAATTATACAATATCTTCCTTATGTAACTCGTTGGGATTATTTAGCTACTATGTTCACAGAAGCAATAACTGTAAATGGGCCGGAACGGTTAGGAAATATTCAAGTACCTAAAAGAGCCAGTTATATCAGAGTAATTATGTTGGAGTTAAGTCGTATCGCTTCTCATCTTTTATGGCTCGGACCCTTTATGGCAGATATTGGTGCACAAACTCCTTTCTTCTATATTTTCAGAGAAAGAGAATTCATATATGATCTATTCGAAGCTGCCACTGGTATGAGAATGATGCATAATTATTTTCGTATCGGAGGAGTCGCGGCTGATCTACCTTATGGCTGGATAGATAAATGTTTGGATTTCTGCGATTATTTTTTAACAGGACTTACTGAATATCAAAAACTTATTACACGAAATCCTATTTTTTTAGAACGCGTTGAGGGCGTAGGCATTATTGATAGAGACGAAGTCATAAATTGGGGTTTATCGGGACCAATGCTGCGAGCTTCCGGAATACAATGGGATCTTCGTAAAGTTGATCATTATGAATGTTACAACGAATTGGATTGGAAAGTCCAATGGCAAAACGAAGGGGATTCATTAGCCCGTTATTTAGTCCGAATTGGTGAAATGACAGAATCCATAAAAATTATTCAACAGGCTCTGGAAAGAATTCCAGGGGGGCCTTATGAGAATTTAGAAATCCGATACTTTGATAGAGAAAGGTATCCAGAATGGTATGATTTTGAATATCGATTCATTAGTAAGAAACCCTCTCCTATTTTGGAATTGCCGAAACACGAACTTTATGTGAGAGTCGAAGCCCCAAAGGGCGAATTGGGAATTTTTCTGATAGGGGATCGGGGTTGTTTTCCTTGGAGATGGAAAATCCGCCCGCCGGGGTTTATCAATTTGCAAATTCTTCCTCAGTTAGTTAAAAAAATGAAATTGGCCGATATTATGACAATACTAGGTAGCATCGATATCATTATGGGAGAAGTTGATCGTTGAAATGATAATTGATACAACGGAAATACAAGATATCAATTCTTTTTACAGAGTGGAATCTTTTAAAGAGGTTTATGGAATTCTATGGGTACTTGTTCCTATTTTGACTCTTGTATTAGGAATCACAATAGGCGTACTAGTAATTGTGTGGTTAGAAAGAGAAATATCTGCAGGGCTACAACAACGTATTGGACCCGAATACGCCGGTCCCTTAGGAGTTCTTCAAGCTCTAGCAGATGGGACAAAACTACTTTTTAAAGAGAATCTTCTTCCATCTAGAGGAGATACTCGTTTATTCAGTATCGGACCATCTATAGCAGTCATATCAATTCTACTAAGTTATTTAGTAATTCCTTTTGACTATCGCCTTGTTTTAGCCGATCTCAATATCGGGATTTTTTTATGGATTGCGGTTTCAAGTATTGCTCCCATTGGACTTCTTATGTCAGGATATGGTTCAAATAATAAATATTCCTTTTTAGGTGGTCTACGAGCTGCTGCTCAATCGATTAGTTATGAAATACCATTAACTCTATGTGTATTATCAATAGCTCTACGTGTGATTCGTTGAAACATAAACTTTTCTCTATTCCCTTCTTTCTAGTCGTTATAGAAAAGGGGATAGAATAAATTGTATTATAGATATCTTCATTTTTTATTCATTATTCGGATTAATGAATTAAATTAGATAGTTATATGAGTGAAAGAAAACAGCTATATAATATATATTTATATTCGCAGTAAAATTATTGAGTCTCATCTTCGATGTATAAGAAGAATTAAAGAGTTGAGCATAAATAAACAAAAGAGACCTTTTACCCCAGGATTGGTTGATTAATCATGTCATCCTAGCTTGAAGCGGGTTCAAAAAATCAACCGTATTCTATTTTCACTAACTTTTGGATGTATTACCATAAAGCGGAGGTTTTGGCAAAAATAAGTGGATGGTTAGAAAAGCCAAACTACGCAAAGGATTAGTAATAGAGATTATGTAATTTATCCCAAAGGACATTTAACATAATATAAAAAGAATACTAATTGGGGCTTTAAGTTAGTAGAAACGATCAGGCAGTACTCCCTTCGATTCCGATCCAGAGTATACTCCTATCCACCGATTCAAATAAATGACTATCGGAAACGAGATAATCCTTTATTTTGTAAACTCCCCCTTCTTTTTTCTTAGAACCCCCCTTTTCTTTTTCAGAAAAGAAAGAAGAATAGGAATGAAAAAAATAGAAAGAATCTAATTACAGATTATTTTTCGTAATTGAAAAATTGAAAACGACGGGTTATTGATATTTGTACAAGCAGTATTTTATTGAAGACTTAAAGTTATTACTATTACTCAACAAATAAAAATTTTAATTAGTTATTAAATAAAGGATAAGATCAATTCAGACGTAGTTTTTTTATTTATTAGTATAACAGACAGAATTAAAGCGGTCTAATTCAAGGCCTTTGCTAGATTTGGAACCTATCTATCATCTATCCTATAAATATACCAAGATAAATAATACCAACTAGGTCCTTAGATTTATTTATGGCTCTAGGGGAGCCGTATGAGGTGAAAATCTCATGTACGGTTCTGTAATAGCGATGGTAACAGCGTGATTATCACCGACTATGATTATCTAACAGTTTAAGTACGGTTGATATAGTTGAGGCTCAATCAAAATACGGTTTTTGGGGGTGGAATTTGTGGCGTCAACCTATAGGGTTTATCGTTTTTATAATTTCTTCCCTAGCCGAATGTGAGAGATTACCTTTTGATTTACCGGAAGCAGAAGAAGAATTAGTAGCGGGTTATCAAACCGAATATTCGGGCATCAAATTTGGTTTATTTTATGTTGCTTCTTATCTAAATCTATTAGTTTCTTCATTATTTGTAACAGTTCTTTACTTGGGAGGTTGGAATATCTCTATTCCATACATATTTATTTCTGAGTTTTTTGAAATAAATAAAGCACACTGGGTCTTTGGAACGACAATTGGTATCTTTATTACATTAGCCAAAACTTATTTGTTTTTGTTCATTCCTATCACAACAAGATGGACTTTACCTAGGCTAAGAATAGACCAACTATTAAATCTGGGATGGAAATTTCTTTTACCTATTTCTCTTGGTAATCTATTATTAACAACTTCTTTCCAACTTCTTTCACTGTAAATAAATACTATATTCTACTTTTATACTTTGTCTCAAACAAGAGAAAGAAACAAACATAAAAATATTCAGATAAATTTACGATATGTTCCCTATGGTAATTGGAGTCATGAATTATGGTCAACAAACAGTACGAGCTGCAAGGTACATTGGTCAAAGTTTCATGATTACCCTATCTCATGCAAATCGTTTACCTGTAACGATTCAATATCCTTATGAAAAATTAATCACATCAGAACGTTTCCGCGGTCGAATACATTTTGAGTTTGATAAATGCATTGCTTGTGAAGTATGTGTTCGTGTATGCCCTATAGATTTACCTGTTGTAGATTGGAAATTGGAAACTAATATTAGAAAGAAAAGATTGCTTAATTACAGTATTGATTTCGGAATCTGTATATTTTGTGGTAACTGTGTGGAGTATTGTCCAACAAATTGTTTATCGATGACGGAGGAATATGAGCTTTCTGCTTATGATCGTCACGAATTGAATTATAATCAAATTGCCTTGGGTCGTTTACCAATGTCAGTAATTGATGATTATACAATTCGAACAATTTTAAATTCACCTAAATAAATAAACTAAAAATATAAAAATATATATATAAATATATAATTATACAAAATTCTATAATAAATAGAATATGAGTAAATACTTTGATTAAAGGTAAAGATAAATAAAGATAAAAAAATAAAGAGCCCCATTTCCAATTAGTAAGGTTCCGCTTTGATCGAAAGGAATGCCATTTCTTTCGTTTATTTTGTTCATTCACTAATTCTAAATTCCAACTATGGATTGGTTGGTTTGTACTTCGATTTGGATTGAAAATCTCGGAATATATCTATAATTATTTCGAAATATAAATAATAAATATATATAGTTTCCAAATACTCTTTAAGATAAAGAATGATATTAGTCCAAGAATTGTACCTACATCAATTCTCATTCCTTAGGAATGAAATTTAATTCCATTAATTACTTTTCAAAAAAAATTCCTGGTAGGGTCAATAAGGTCATGAAAAAATTTCGATTTATTTATCTCTTTACATATAATGGATTTGCCCGGACCAATACATGATTTTCTTTTAGTCTTTTTGGGATCCGTTCTTATATTAGCAGGTATAGGGGTAGTATTACTTACTAATCCAATTTATTCTGCTTTTTCGTTGGGACTGGTTCTTGTTTGTATATCTTTATTCTATATTCTATCAAACTCTCATTTTGTAGCTGCCGCACAGCTCCTTATTTATGTAGGGGCTATAAACATTTTAATTATATTTGCTGTCATGTTCATGAATGATTCAGAATATTACAAAGATTTGAATCTTTGGACCGTTGGGAATGGGTTTACTTTATTGGTTTGTACAGGTATTTTTGTTTCACTAATGACTACTATTCTGGATACGTCATGGTACGGGATTATTTGGACTACAAGATCAAACCAGATTATAGAACAAGATTTGATAAGTAACAGTCAACAAATTGGAATTCATTTATCAACAGATTTTTTTCTTCCATTTGAACTCATTTCGATAATTCTTTTAGCTGCTTTGATAGGTGCAATTGCTGTGGCTCGCCAGTGATAAATCTTTTGAACTAATAATCAAAAACTAATCAAAATACAAATGAAACTTTGTTCTGTGATTTTGTGTGATCACACCAATTTCCCCTCACTTCAATCTTATTTGAAGATTTTTATGTCTAAAATAGAAATAGACATTCTTTTATTCAATCTATTACCAAACTTTTTATATTCTAGTCAATTGAACCCATTAAATTGGTTTTTATCTTGAAATGAATCGAAATTTATAAGGAGTTGGTCAATGATGCTTGAACATGTACTTGTTGTGAGTGCCTACTTATTTTCTATCGGTATCTATGGATTGATCACAAGTCGAAATATGGTTCGGGCCCTTATGTGTCTTGAACTTATACTAAATGCAGTTAATATAAATTTCGTAACATTTTCTGATTTTTTTGATAGTCGCCAATTAAAAGGAAATATTTTTTCAATTTTTGTTATAGCTATTGCAGCCGCTGAAGCAGCTATTGGACCAGCCATTCTTTCCGCAATTTATCGTAACAGAAAATCAACTCGTATCAATCAATCGAATTTGTTGAATAAGTAATATTGTATTAATAAGCAGTATTAATCCTAGAAATTAGAATATATATCAAGTAAAATTAATATGGATGGGGCATGACGTGACGTATTGATCGTGTTTACAAAACATGTAAGAAATCAAAGGATCTTGGGCCGCTCGCATGATTCGATCTCGATCTGGAAGCAGATTAATTATATTAATTATAAATATAAAAATTCTGGTAAATCGTTGATTCATCTGGTGTCTAAATATATGTAGAATTCATTTACAAGTTTTACTAGATTGAAAATGTATGATGTTCAAAACTTTATATATCCAATGTCACATTCAGTAAAGATTTATGATACGTGTATAGGATGTACTCAATGCGTCCGAGCCTGCCCCACAGATGTATTAGAAATGATACCCTGGGATGGATGTAAAGCTAAACAAATTGCTTCTGCCCCAAGAACAGAAGACTGCGTTGGTTGTAAGAGATGTGAATCCGCCTGCCCAACGGATTACTTGAGCGTTCGGGTTTATTTATGGCATGAAACAACTCGAAGCATGGGTCTAGCTTATTGATCCCTTTCAAAAATCCCACCTGAATACATTTTTTTTTATTTTTTTTTTACCGACAAAAATTCCCCCTGCTCGAAAAAAGAAAATATAAAATATATATATATCTATTTTCGAGCACGGATTTTTTTGGTCCAAGTGTATCTTGTTTTTACTACGAATTATTTTCCTTGGTTAACGATAGTGGTAGGTTTGCCAATATTTGCGGGTTCTTTCATTTTCTTTCTTCCTCATAGAGGAAATAAGATAATTAGGGGGTATACATTATTTATATGTGCTATAGAACTCCTTCTAATAACTTATGCATTCTATTATCATTTCCAATTGGACGATCCATTAATGCAACTGACGGAGGATTATAAATGGATCAATTTTTTTGATTTTTACTGGAGATTGGGAATAGATGGACTTTCTATAGGACCTATTTTACTGACAGGATTTATCACCACTTTAGCGACTTTAGCGGCTCGGCCGGTTACTCGAGATTCTCGATTATTCCATTTTCTGATGTTAGCAATGTATAGCGGTCAAATAGGATCATTTTCTTCTCGAGACCTTTTACTTTTTTTTATCATGTGGGAGTTAGAATTAATTCCCGTTTATCTACTTCTATCCGTGTGGGGGGGGAAAAAACGTTTGTATTCAGCTACAAAATTTATTTTGTACACTGCAGGAGGTTCTGTTTTTTTATTAATGGGAGTTCTGGCTATCGGTTTATATGGTTCCAACGAACCAACATTAAATTTTGAGACATCAGCTAATCAATCTTATCCGGTCCCCCTGGAAATAATATTCTATATTGGATTTCTTATTACTTTTGCTGTCAAATCGCCGATTATACCTTTACATACATGGTTACCCGACACCCATGGAGAGGCACATTACAGTACTTGTATGCTTCTAGCTGGAATTTTATTAAAAATGGGTGCATATGGATTGGTTCGTATCAATATGGAATTATTGCCCTACGCTCATTCTCTATTTGCTCCCTGGTTGATTATAATAGGTACAATTCAAATAATCTATGCAGCTTCAGCATCTCCCGGGCAACGTAATTTAAAAAAAAGAATAGCCTATTCCTCTGTATCTCATATGGGTTTCATACTTATAGGAATTGGCTCTATAAGTAATATGGGCCTCAACGGAGCTATTTTACAAATAATCTCTCATGGCTTTATTGGCGCTGCACTTTTTTTCTTGGCGGGAACGAGTTTTGATAGAATACGTCTTGTTTACCTCGATGAAATGGGCGGAATGGCGATCCCGGTTCCAAAAATATTCACGACTTTCAGTATCTTATCGATGGCTTCCCTTGCATTACCGGGGATGAGTGGTTTTGTTGCAGAATTAATAGTATTTTTGGGACTAATTACCAGCCAAAATTTTTTTTTAATAACAAAAATACTAATTACATTTTTAATGGCAATTGGAATGATATTAACTCCTATTTATTCATTATCTATGTTACGCCAAATGTTCTATGGGTATAAGTTTTTGAATGCTCCAAACTCTTATTTTTTGGATTCTGGACCGCGAGAGTTGTTTATTTCGATCTCTATCCTTTTACCTGTAATAGGTATTGGTATTTATCCGGATTTCGTTTTCTCACTATCCGTTGACAAGGTCGAAGATATTATATCTAATTTTTTTTATAGATAATTTTGATGAATAAAATAAAAAAAAAAAAAATAGCAATCCTATAATAATAGGATGTTTAACAAAATTCATTGTACAATTAAAAAAACAAATAAAATAAAAAATAATAAGTATTTTTTATTTTATTAAGTTTATAATAACTTTAACTTAAGTTAAAAATGAAAAATGAATTAGACTTTTAACCATTTTAACCAGATATGTTTGGCCTTTCTAAGAACCTTTTGAATCACTACTTTGATTCAAAAGGTTCTCGATGGCTTACACAACCCTTTGGTTATATATATATGCTATCCCATGTTTGCTTGTGTTCGTTAGATCCTTTCTTCAGTTAGATGTTAGTGTAAATGAACCATAACTATGTAGCCCTATTCCTAATAGATTGACCCCAAAATAGCATATCCAAATTATAAGAAATCCCACCGAGGCTACAATTGCAGAATTTACACCTTCTAAATTTTGATTTGTTCGAATATGTAAATAAATCGCGAATACGGTCCAAGTAATAAATGCCCAAGTTTCCTTCGGATCCCAATTCCAATATGAGCCCCATGCTTCATTTGCCCATACTGCTCCCGAAAGAATACCTATGGTTAAAAAAAGAAACCCTATACCAATAATACGATAACTCCAATGATCCAATTGTTGAATCAATTGAGATCTATAATAATTCGTAGAATAGGTCAAATAAATGTTCCATAAAACATTGTTTCTTTCGTTCATGTATTCGATCTCATCAAAGTAAAATGAATCATTATTTCTTTTCTCAAAAGTCCTTATGACTTTTCGAAATGTAATGACTATAAGAGCTACTGATAATAATGATCCGCATAAAAGAGCTGCATAGGCGAATACCATCATACTTACGTGCATCATTAACCAATGAGATTGGAGAGCGGGTACTAATATTACGGATTGATGTGTTTCGGTTACAAAACCAGAAGTCGCAAAGCCTTGGGTAAAAATAACACTTGGCGCGATTATTGCGCTTAAATGATTTATATTTTTTTTTAAATACGGAACCATATGAATAATGGACAAACTCCACGAAAGAAAAATTAATGATTCGTATAAATCACTTAAGGGTAAATGTCTCGAATAAATCCAACGAGTAACTAATAATGATGTTATACAGACAAAAGTTGTTTTTATACCCTTTTCTGATGAATCATAGAGTCCTGCGCTTTCATTATCATTAACTAATAAGATTATCAAACGAATTGAAATTACAATTGAAACAACCGAAAAGGATATATGAGTTAATATATGCTCTAAAATTGAAAAGATCATAAATATATATATATTATAATATAATTATATTATAAAAATAAGGGGGGTCCCACAATTATACAATTATAGGAATGGAAATCGAGAATTGAATTCATTATAGGGTTTATTCCTTTATAAGATGTCATGCCGCCACTCGGACTCGAACCGAGATGCTCTAGCACTGCTTCCTAAGAGCAGCGTGTCTACCGATTTCACCATAGCGGCTTGTTAGAAATCATAATAACCTATTTTTATTCAACCGTCGAGGTTGAAGGTTAAAGTAATCAATTATTTATTTTAGTTTTCTAGTAAATGTTGATTTATAGGAAGCATTAATATTCGTGAATAAGAAAATTGATGAATCAAAACGCCTTTCAAAAATAGTGATTTGAATTTATTGACAAAACAACCAATCCTTATTTTTTTATTATTTGATTGAATATTTAGTGTGTTTTTTATTTTTAACATTTAGAGTGTTAATTTTATTTAACTTAACATTCATAATAGAGTTCTTCTAGTTTATACTCTTCGAAAATAAAATGGAACTCCCGTAAATAGATAACCTTAATTCAATGTTATTTTTAATTTATTATTAATAATTATGAAATATTTATTATTATATATTAAAATAAGAGAAATGAGAAAACACTAAATCAAAAAATTAAAATATCTCAAAAAAATGAATATGTTTCTCGTATAAAATATCCATTAATAAAAGCTTCTTGTCCTATTTAGGTGGATATTTTATACGAGAGATCTAAGGTATATATAAAGAAAGGGGTATATATTGATAATTTTTTTAATGATTATTCAGAAAATTATAAAACAAGTTTTAAACTTAAAAAATGAGTTTCGATAACTCATTAATTTGGATTAAAGATCTTATATTTGTTGTTCTATAGAAAATAGTATATATAAAAAAAATAAAAAAAAAAGAAGATAAAACGTTACTAAAAAGATATTTGAAATTTTATATCTTATATTTATTATTTTTTGTTTAACAAAAAAATATCATTTTAAAAATTCAAAATCAAGTATATCGGAGATGTATTTAGGTTATTCCAGTGTTTATTTATTTATTTTGTTGTACAAAATAACTTTTTGAATTCCCTGTAGAAAGAGATTTCGCTAAAGAAAAAGCTTTCAATGCTACCCAATAACCCTCTAGTTTCCAAATATTTTTACGAATTCTTTTTTTTGATATAGAAGTGCGTTTTTTTGGAACTGCCATTAAAAAATTAGAATAGGGTATTCATTTCTATAGTTGGATGTGAAAGACATCTATTGTTCAAAACCAAGTGTTCTTTACTATATAATTATCTATTTATTGTCTAAATTCTACTCTCTTCATAAAATCATAAAAAAACTAAAAAAAATACAAAAATATAAACCAAAGTGATTGTCCTTTAATATTATTATTTTTTTATTTGCATCGTGCTATATTTATACGTGTAATATGTAATAAAATACATCAAAAAGTTTAAGAAACCCATCCGTCTCGAAAAGAAATGTACCCAATTCAAATTTCCAAATGAAAATAAAACTAGTAGTTAATATGTTAAAGTATACACAAGTATACATCATTTTTAGAAAAAAAAGTTATTTTTTTTATTTTTAGTAATTCCTTTAATAAATTTAAAACTATATTGGTTAATGATTCTGAATAAACGAACTCAAAATAAAAATAGTTCTTATTTACTCGAGTTAAATTATATCTAGACTGCGTCTGTTTTTTATGACTCATATCAAAAGAGTATTTTGGGTATAATTATTTGTTCTTATTCTCTTTCGAGATTCAAATATTTATTATGTAAATTGTAATAATTAAGTATTATTACAATTTACATAATAATTTGAATTTAAATTTTCATTTTTTAAAGTTAGTATTTGTTTTTCAATGTTAAGTTGATCATCTCATTTGAACAATTCTAACTTTTTGATTTGAAATTTTTTTTTTTTTAATCTTTGTAAAATATTTAGAATAATTAAAAAAAATGAAAATTATTTTACTTTTATATATCTTATTATTATTTTTTTTTATTAACAGATTCTCTTCAAAAAAAGCTGTTGGATCGGAAATAGTTAATTAAGAAGTCATTTTTTTGTTAATTGATTTTTATGGAATATACATATCAATATTCATGGATTATACCTTTTATTCCAGTTATAATTCCTATGTTAATAGGTGTGGGACTTCTTCTTTTCCCCAAGGCAACAAAAAATCTTCGCCGCGCGTGGTCTTTTCCTAGTGTTTTATTGTTAAGTATAGTTATGATTTTTTCAGTCAATCTGTCTATTCGGCAAATAAATAATAGTTATATCTATCAATATGTATGGTCTTGGATCATCAATAATGACTTTTCTTTAGAGTTCGGCTGTTTGATCGATCCACTTACTTCTATTATGTCAATCTTAATTACTACTGTTGGGGTTATGGTTCTTATTTATAGTGACAATTATATGTCTCATGATCGAGGATATTTGAGATTTTTTGCTTATATGAGTTTTTTCAATACTTCAATGCTGGGATTAGTAACTAGTTCTAATTTGATACAAATTTATATTTTTTGGGAATTGGTTGGAGTATGCTCTTATCTATTAATAGGTTTTTGGTTCACACGACCGGTTGCCGCGAATGCTTGTCAAAAAGCGTTTGTAACTAATCGTGTAGGAGATTTTGGTTTGTTATTAGGAATTTTAGGTCTTTATTGGATAACGGGCAGTTTCGAATTTCGGGATTTGTTTGAGATATTCAATAACTTGATTTATAATAATGAAGTTAATTTTTTCTTTATTACTTTGTGTGCTTTCTTATTATTTTCTGGTGCAATTGCTAAATCCGCTCAATTCCCCCTTCAGGTATGGTTACCTGATGCTATGGAAGGCCCTACTCCTATTTCAGCTCTTATACATGCTGCTACTATGGTAGCGGCAGGAATTTTTCTTGTAGCTCGGCTTTTTCCTCTTTTTAGAGTTATACCTTACATAATGAATATAATAGCTTTGATAGGTATAATAACATTACTAGTAGGAGCTACTTTAGCTCTTGCTCAAAAAGATATTAAGAGAAGTTTAGCCTATTCTACAATGTCTCAATTGGGTTATATGATGTTAGCTCTTGGTATTGGGTCTTATCGAGCTGCTTTATTTCATTTGATTACTCATGCTTATTCGAAAGCATTGTTGTTTTTAGGGTCCGGATCAATCATTCATTCAATGGAAGCGCTTGTTGGATATTCTCCAGATAAAAGTCAGAATATGGTTATTATGGGTGGTTTAACAAAACATGTGCCAATTACAAAAACTACTTTTTTATTAGGTATACTTTCCCTTTGTGGTATTCCACCCCTTGCCTGTTTTTGGTCCAAAGATGAAATTCTTAATGATAGTTGGTTGTATTCGCCTATTTTTGCAATAATAGCTTTTTTTACAGCAGGCTTAACTGCATTTTACATGTTTCGGATCTATTTACTTACTTTTGAGGGATATTTAAATGTTCATTTTCAAAATTATAGCGGCAAAACAAATAATTCGTTTTATTCAATATCTCTATGGGGTAAACATATAGAAGGGAAAGGGGGAATTAAAAACGGATTTCGTTTATTATCTTTATTAACAATGAATAATAATGAAAGGATTTCTTTTTTTTCAAAGTCAAAGAAGACGTATCTAATCGATAGTAATGTAAGAAGGATGAGACGATCCTTTATTACTATTAGGAATTTTGGCATTAAAAACGCTTTGTCGTATCCCCACGAATCGAGTACTACTATGCTATTTCCTATGTTTGTATTAGGCATATTTACTTTGTTCGTTGGAGCCATAGGAATTCCTTTCAATCAACAAGGAATGAATTTGGATATATTATCCAAATTGTTAACTCCAGTTATAATACATCAGAATTCAAATAATTTTGTGGACTGGTATGAATTTGTGACAAATGCAAGTTTTTCATTGAGTATAGCTTATTTTGGAATATTTATAGCGTCTTTTTTATATAAGCCTTTTTATTCATCTTTACAAAATTTGAACTTACGAAATTTATTAGTTAAAGGTGTTCCTAATAATTTCATTTTGGAAAAAATCAAAAATATGATATATAATTGGTCATATAACCGTGGGTATATAGATGCTTTTTATGAAATATCTTTAACTAATGGTATAAGAGGGTTAGCTCAATTAACTTATTTTTTTGATAGACGAGTAATTGATGGAATTACAAATGGAGTCGGTATTATAAGTTTTTTTGTCGGAGAGGGGATCAAATATCTGGGGGGGGGCCGAATTTCTTCTTATCTCTTATTGTATTTATCTTATGTATTCATTTTTTTATTAATTTTATTTATTTTTATAAATTAATTTTATTTATTTTTATAATTTATTTTTATAAATAATATAAATCAATTATATCCAAATAAATAAATTTCTTATCAAGAATTTTTACTATATTTATAAATTTGTTGCTTATGTTGTTCTTTTTTTGTTCATTGGTATAATTCCAATGATTATACTGTTCATTCTCATTATAGTAATTTGTTTCTATTCTAAACAAGGACATTTTTCTTTGTATCATTTCCAAAAAGATTGATAAACTTGGTGGATACATTAAAGATATTCTTTCTTTTCCATCACTTTGGCATGTATAAAAATAATATTGTGACATTTCATTTTTCATAGCATAAGAAAGTCCATTTTTTTTTTTATATCGAAATGGACGATTCCATCGTTTATAGTTGAAAAGAATAGTAACAAGAGGTTTATCAAACCAGAATATCTCTTTATCCTTTTTATCTTTAAATATTTCTAACTTCGAATTTTCTTGATTCCCATCTAGATAAGAAGTTTCATAAATGGGTCTATTTTTATAGCGTGTCTCTTTAAAGTGGAATTCATCCTTTGTTTTTTCCTTTCCATTCATTCGGATCTCTTCCGTTTTATCAATTTTGTCCGGATCCTCCTTTTCTTCCGAAAAAAGAGAAGGAGAAGGATCTTCTTCGGTGGATTCCTCTTGTTCCTGTTTAGTCCCCTTCGTTTCGGAAGTTGTTTCTATTTCTACATCTGTTTCTTCCTCACTTTCTTCCGTTTCTGAGGTTTCTTTCAGTTTATTAGTAATAATGGGTGACGGTACTCTGCCTAAATCGTAGACACAGGTAATAAATAAGAGAATACTAAAGATTCGAGCCATAGAATTTCTCAATTCTGACACAAGGTACTTATTAGATCTAATAGAATTCTTTTGCTGTATCCAGACTAATACCAATCCAACCCATTTCATGAATAAAATGTGACCAATTAACCAACCGACAAAACTACTTGTTACAAATAATATTTTGTTGTTGCATCGAAACATATAAATGTTGACTAATCTGACTAACATTGAACTTGGTAAAATGAAATAGTTGAATAATTGAAAAATGAGATTAGTCAGGAATACGCATTGACTGCTAAGATTACGCATTGAGTTTCTGGTAGTAGACCCATAATCAAAAAAGTGTTTGTGATTGTTCCAGAAGAAATGAAACAAAAGATACGGTAGAGCTAGGACAGTTATTGTATGAGGTCTACCCAATGCTAGATGCAGAGGCGCATAATAGATCGATATGAACATCATGAGCTGTCCCGTAATAAAACCAGTTGTTGCCGATACTTTCTTCTCGATTCCTTCTTCTCCTTCTTCTATAATCCGAGCTCGGAGAAGGAAGAGATAAGAGGGCCCTACGGAAAATGTGGTCAGAAATCCATAATAGAGTCCGACCACAACGACCGAATTGATTATCTTCATGCATAAGGATACTAGATTACCTATTAGAAAAGATTTTAAAATCATCACAAACCCCCCTCTTTCTTTTCTCTTTTCTATTGGAATTTCTGGATTATTATATGATGATTTTAAAACTTTCCATATATATAGAAATA